CATTGAGTTCGCCGCCATAGAACTCAACGGTTACACCTACTTGTTCAACACTATACTTCGATTCTGCCCTTCTAAAAGGAACATCAGCTCTAACAATTCCATCGCCGTCTACCAAAACGACTGGAAATGTTTCAAAAAAAGTAGGCATACGACGTACAAAAAGCTCACGCCCTTCTTTATCTCTAAAGATAGGGTGTCCTAACCATCCAACCGCTATTCCATCTCCGTTATCCATTGAGCCTGCCCTGAATAATCCTCCTTTTGCCGGATTATTGCCTATATAATCATAAAAAGCTAATTTTTCAGGAATTTTAGACCAGGCTTCTGATAAACTTTGATTTTCTGCTAGCCCGGCGCTAACTCTTCGATATATCTCTTGCTGGAAGTAACCCTGATCCCATTGATAACGAGTGGGACCAAATAATTCGATGGGGGTAGTTGCTGAACCATACCACATAGTTCCAGCAACAACAAAAGCTGCAAAAAAGACAGCCGCGATACTACTGGAGAGTACGGTTTCAATATTTCCCATACGCAATCCTTTGTATAGACGTTGTGGCGGTCGGACGCTAAGATGGAATAGACCCGCTAATATGCCCAATGTACCTGCTGCAATATGATGAGAAGCTATTCCTCCCGGAACAAAAGGATCAAAACCTTCCACGCCCCACGACGGATTTACAGGTTGTACTTTTCCCGTTAGTCCATAGGGATCGGACACCCATATTCCAGGACCATACAAGCCTGTTACATGAAATGCACCAAAACCAAAGCAAGCCACCCCGGAGAGAAATAAATGAATTCCAAAGATCTTGGGCAAATCCAAAGAAGGTTTTCCTGTACGTTCATCACAAAATATTTCTAGATCCCAATAGACCCAATGCCAGATAGCTGCCAAAAAGCATAAGCCAGAAAACACAATATGTGCTCCAGCTACACCTTCGAAACTCCAAATCCCCGGATTCGTTACAGTCCCTCCTGTAATACTCCAACCTCCCCATGAATTGGTTATTCCTAAACGAGTCATGAAGGGTATAACGAACATACCCTGTCTCCACATTGGATCAAGAACAGGGTCAGAAGGATCAAAAACTGCTAATTCATACAGAGCCATCGAGCCCGCCCAACCAGCAACCAGAGCTGTATGCATTATATGAACGGAAAGCAACCGGCCGGGATCATTCAATACAACGGTATGAACACGATACCAAGGCAAACCCATGGAAAATACCCCTTTATCTCAAAGAAAAATAGACACTACGTAACTTTATTGCATTGGAAAAGACTATACTATGACTATCCTATGGACTTCCCTTCTTGAGTGGATTATTTCCTAACAAGGGTTAGATTAATATTTATTGTATTCTGTTCGTAATAATGGAAGAATTCTGTTCGTAGGAACAAAGAGAAGCAGATTTATTCTATACTCGATAAGTACCAATACGCAATGGGGGATTGATACCATTTTCTATGAGTAAATGCGTCCATCCTTATTTATCATTAGAAGGACCTATTCGTAAAAATTTTCCTTTATTTATTTTGTCTTTCTTTCTGAATTTTTCTAATCTATGGATTAAATAAATATGATAAAACCAATATTATAAAGACAATAAAACCATATTGTTACGTTTCCACATCAAAGTGAAATATAGTATTTAGTTCTTTTTTCTTTCAATTCATGCCTATTGGTGTTCCAAAAGTACCTTTCCGAAGTCCTGGAGAGGAAGATGCATCTTGGGTTGACGTATAGTGCGACTTGTCAGATATATTGGGTCATATGGGATTTCCCCGTTCTCTCCCCCGATCGAGATATCCTCTGTTTCACCCAAGAAAGAGAAATTGAATCATCAAAAAATTGGAGCGTGAAGTGCAATTAGATGCATTTTGGGGGGGAATTCATAGTACTATTATCAATTAGAATAATTTATGGTTGGCTTTGGTTGGACTAAAAAAATGAAGTATCCAGGCTCCGTTTAGAAAAAACCCAATTGGTAATATATCTATGATTACTACGTGTATCATAAATGATTCCTGTTTGTTATTTGTAAAGTCATAACAAAAAGAAATGGTGATGGGAAGATTTGTCCTATATGTGCAAATCCAAATCGGGCGGATCTTTACCCGGAGTAGAGCATAAACCTAAAAAGATGAAAGAGACCCATTCAGGAACAAGAAAATACCATCGTGATTTGTATTGAATCTCGATGAAATAATACATCAATGAGAAGTTAATTCGATAAGTTTATTGACTTTTTTTCTATTATAAAAAAGAAAGAAAAGAAGTCAAAATTCGTCTTTATTGAAAAATCGAAGAAAAAGCCTTTTCGTTAGAAGTTAGAAAAACCTGCTATGAAAAAGAATAGGAAAAAAGAAAGAGGACTGGAATCTATACATTGATTCTTTTTTTTTCGCAATTTTTTTTGAACCGTATGCATCAAAAGGTGCATGTACGGTTCCTAAGGGATACAATTTTACCCTACTCAACCGACTTTATCGAGAA